ATTAATATAAGAGAATTTTCTTCCAATAAAATTTACCTCTTATAAAAATAAAAAAGGTTAAAATTAGTAAAATAATGATCATCAAAAAATATTAAACATTATTAACACTAAAAATACTGAATAACCTATTAGATTTAACCTAAATCTTAACACCTTTCTTTTTATTCTAGAACAAACAATTAAAAAAACAGAATAATAAAAGGATACTAAAAAATAAATAAAAATCATAAAAAAAAATGACTTACTTAACAAAAAAATTCTGGCAATTAAAATAAATTCTGAAAGAAAAGACAAAGAAGGTGGAATACCTGAATTAGACAAAAACACCAAAAAAATTATAATAGTAAAAATTAAACTCGAACAAAAAAACCCATTAAAAAAATACATCATCCGAGTGGAGCTAGAATGATAATACTCCCCAATCAAAAAAAATATCAAAGTAGAAGTATATCCGTGCGCCAATATTAATATTAAAGCTGAAGTCTTCCCTGACAATAAAAAAATACTAATAGACAAAAGCAAAAAACCCATATGATTAATTGAAGAATAAGCCGCTAAAGATTTAGAATCTCTTTGTAACAAACAACAAAATGAAGAAATAATTATCCTTACCAAAGATAAAAAAATCCAAAAATTATTAAAAACAAAATTAAATGAACCAAGAATCCGCAAAAAACCCGCCGTACCTAATTTCAACAATAAACCGGCCAATAACATCCTTGCTGTAGTTGGAGCTTCTACATGCGCTTTAGGTAATCATAAATGCAAAAAATAAACCGGAAATTTAACTATAAACCTTATTGAAAGAATAAAAAAAAACTCCCACGACAAATAAAAATCAAAATAACAATAACTAATATAAAAAAACCTTTTAAAGTACACAAACAAAAAAGGTAATGAACAAAAAGTAGTATAAAATAACAAATAATATCTAGAACTGATTTTCTCAATCTGCGACCCAAAACCCAAAATCATAACCAAAATAGGAAACATAGACAACTCAAAAAATATATAAAGTATTAACATATTACTACTAAGTAAAAAAAAAAAACAAAAAACAATTAAAAGTAAACTCAACATTTTTAAATTTCTATCTTGCTCACTAAAAACAACCAAACCTAGAATAAATAATATTATAATAATTAACAAAACAAATACGTAAGAATCACAAAAATAAAAAATTCCAGCCCACGAAATATCATTAACTATAAAAAAACTTACCAATATCATAAAAAAAAAAAATATATAAGGAAAATAAAAAGTTAAAAATCTAAAAAATAACAAAACTAACAAAGCTAACCAAACCCTTTAATTACAAATTAAAAATTCTAATAAACTACATTAGCAATATGATCATCAATAAACAAAAACAAACAAAAACAATCAAACTACATCTACAAAATGTCAATATAAAATACCAAACTCCAAACCTAAATGATGATTATAATTAAAATGAAATTTAACTAAACGCAACAAATTAAAAAACAAAAATAAACCCCCACACAAAACATGTAGACCATGAAATCCAGTAGACAAATAAAACACCCTACCAAAAATACCATCCGAAATAGAAAACCTAGCCTCTTTATATTCTATTAACTGAACTATAGTAAAATAAAAAGCTAACAAACAAGTCAAAGCCAAACTGTTAAAACTATCTTTATTACTCAATAACCTATGATGAGCCCAAGTAACTCTAACACCACTACTTAGTAAAATAATAGTATTTAAAAGTGGCACCCCGAAAGGATTGACTAAAGACAATCCCAATGCGGACCACGTACCACCTAATTCCCTAACAGGAACTAACGAAGCATCAAAAAACACCCAAAAATACAAAAAAAACATTACTTCACTAAAAATAAAAAGTATTACCCCAAACTTAAACCCGTCTATAACAAAAAAATTATGATAACCCCTTAAACCTTCCAAAGAAATATCTTTACCTCATAAAAAAGAAATATACAATAATACCAACACACTAATAAGCAAAGGCAACACCAACCCAAATTTAAAAAAAATTACTATAGATCTAGTCATAGACAATGTAACAAAAAACACATAATAAGCATAACTAGACAACCTTAAAATATGAAAATTATGATAAACAACATAAAACATTCTTTCAAATTCTAAATTTGATATACTTATTATATTATTTATGTTACAAAAAAATATATTTACTAAAAAAAAACATTAACAACAAAAATACTACCAATAAAAAATATAAACCAGAAAAAATTATTCTTAAATCATAAAAAGGAAACTCAACTAAAGATTGACCTAATCAACTTAACACAATAGAAACCAAAATAAAACTAAAAACTAAAAATTTATTAACCTTTATTAAACAAGAAACATAATTATTAATTAATAAAAACACATAAAAAAACAAAATTCTCATTAACAAAGCCAACACACCAACAACCTTATTAGGAATAGCCCGCAAAATAGCATACGCAAATAAAAAATACCACTCTGGAACAATATGCACAGGACTAGTCAATGGGTCCGCTTCAATAAATATTTCCGGATCACCTAAATTAAAAGGATATAATAAAAAAAACACCAGAAAAGCTAAAAAAAACAACACATTATATAAGTCCTTTTTCCAATAGAATGGACCAAAACAAACCTTATCATAATCTCCATGACAAAAAAGACTAGATGTACTACCTGTATGAATGCAAAAAAAATTATATGAACCATTACCAATACTAATAAAAACCATGGCAATAAAAAAATGCAAAACAAAAAAAAACTTTAAAGAAGCCCTAGTCACACCAAAACCTCTTCAAATTCATATTACAATTTTTTGACCCCAAAAAGGAATTACTCTCAACAATCTAGTAATTACTACAGCCGCTCAAAAACTCATTTGTGCTCACACTAAAACATAACCCATAAAAGCCTCTATCATAATCAACAAAAAAATTGTTAAACCAGAAGCCCAAACTTTTTTTAAACGATATCTTATTATAAATAACCCCTTAAATACATGTAAATACAAAAAAACAAAAAACATTCTAGCCCCATTAGAATGAAAAATACGAAACACTCAACCTAAATTAATATCATACATAATATATTGCACTGAACTAAAAGCAGATACACCATCAGCAACATAATAAAAAGTTAAAAACACCCCCGTAACAATCTGAAAAAACAAAACTATCCCCAGCATACTACCAAAATTTCAACCCAAAGTTAAAGTTTTTCTCCTCGGCAAAGTAATAATTAAACCACTTACAAAATTCTTTAAATTTATTAAATTAATTGTCCTTAAACATCTTAACTACTTCAAAATTATATTTTTTAATTAAACTAAAAAGACCTATAACTAAATCCTTTTATACCAAAAATAAAAATTCTTTCTAAACTAAGTTATACAAAAATGTAAATCCTTTTGAGCCGTAATCAAATATAGAAACTCTACTTAACATTTTACTTACTAACTTTACCTTATCAAGATAATATAATTCTACTTTTACTAAAGTAAATAAACCAAAACAATCATTATAAAAGGAATCATAAACATAACTAAAAAATAATTATATTTATTAAATTTTAATAAATCCGAACTCAATATAATCAACCAAAAACTAATAGACAAAGTTCTTAAAAATAACATAAACATTAAAACCAACATATAAAAACCTATTACTTTTAACGTCTCCATTAAAGAAAAAATTTTAATAAAAAATCCAACCATAAAAGGTATATTTATAAATGCCAAAACCAACTCCCATCTATAACTAAGATTAACCCTATTAACGAACCTCAGCTTAAAAATCAACATTACTATTAAAAAAAAATAATAAAAAAATAATACTAATACATTAAAAACAGAAATAATTAAACCAATAACCACCCAATTAAATGACTCAATAGATGACAATACTAACAAATTTTTAAATAACTTTATAGTAAACATCTGTAATAATCTTATTAAAATACCCAAAATTATAAAAAAAACTAAACTAAAAAATAACAACTGAATAAAAACCAATAAATAAGGTAACTTATGAACAGTTAAAAACCAAACTAAACTAAAATCAACCATATTATTAACAACCTTAAAAACTCAAAAATGAAAAGGGGCCATTCCCACCTTAAATATAATAAGCAGACCAGGAAAAAACCTAAAAAACAACAATAAAAATAATAACCCTAAACTTTCTTGTAAAACAAAATAATTAAAAATCGAAGAATAACTAAAAGTAGCCTTATTAATTGTTACGACAATAATAGTTATAATTAAAAACACACCCCACCAAAAAAAAACATTATTAACTAGCAAAATAAACAAACTTAATATAGCCACTAACATAAACAAAAACAAATAAATCAACGAGCAGGAAAACCTATTATAAGTTTAGAAGACTTAAAACAAACTCATTAGTTAACTACTATCTTTTGCTCTTAAAACAAATACATTTATTATGCTATATTAACCAAGATGTGTAAACCCATTTTTAGATTAAAAATCTAACACTTTAACTTAAGTTAACATCCTAATCTAATTATTCATTTAAGTATAAATAAATTAAACGCGAAAAAATATAACTTTGAATAAAAAACACAAAACACTCTATTATAATAGCCAAAACAGTCAATCAAACATAACCTTCACCCAAGTTTAACTCCAACATACTATATAAAAACCCCACAATCAAATGACCTACTATTACATTAACAGTTAACCGAATCGTCAAAGCTACTGGACGAGACAACTCACTCACCATTTCAATTAACAATATTGTAAAAGTTTTTAAATAACTATCTCCAGATTTACTAAAATAAACAGAAATTTTACCCTCAGACATTATAACCAAAACAGTAGAAAATCAAGCCACCAAAGAAAAAATTAAAGTAAACTCTAACATACCACAAATATTAAAAGAATAAGAAAAATACCCACCAAAACAAAAAACCAACAATAACAAAAAAGCAAAAAATGAAATTAAATAACTCATAGGTAAAAAAAATACATAACTATAAACTCCCGTTAAAAACAAAAAAAATTTATTATAAAATTCCTTTAACAAACCACTATTAACAAACACCAAATAATTCAAAAAAAACAAAAATACTAACACATCTAAAAAATAAACTTGATTAATTTAAATTATTAACAAAAAATAAAAATAACACAAATAAATTAAAGAAACCGGTAAAAACTTAAATCAAAATATTTTCATCATTAAATCATATCGATAACGAGGATATGAACTACGAATAAAAATTAATAAAGAAATAAAAAAAATTAAAATAACGGAAAAAAAGAAAAACAATACCGACAATAAAGAACAAAAAAAAATTAATCTCCCATATTCACTCAAAAACAATAAAACAAAAGCCACCCTACCAAACTCAACATTATAGCCCCTTACCAACTCTCTTTCTCCCTCGGCAAAATCAAAAGGAGCACGATTCAACTCGGCTAAAACTATAATTAAAAAGGGCATAAACAAAAAAATTATTAAATACCTAAAGTTAACTTTAAATATAAACACACTAAAACTAAACATTACCGATAACAAATAAAGAGAAAAAGCAATCTCATAAGAAACCCTTTGTCTCCTAGCACGCAGAGCACCAATTATGCCATACTTAGATTTACTCACATAACCTCTAATTATAGTAGTATACACTCTAAAACCCAACAAACATAAAAAAAACAACAACGAATACTCTATACTCAAAAAACTATACAAATAAGGTAAAATAAACCACTGTAAATACATCAAAACAAAAAAAACCCCAGGTACAAAAATAAAAACCAAATCAGAAGCAAATAAAGGCAAAACTTGTTCTTTTTTTAATAACTTTAAACCATCCAGCAAAGCTTGTAAAACACCCATAAAACTCACCTTAGTGGGCCCCAAACGAATCTGTCTACTTCCTAATAAATGACGCTCATATAAAGTAATAAAAGCAATCGACTGTAAAATAAAAACCATAACCAATACTAATCTAATTACCATCAACAACAACAAGAATTAATACTTTAGATTTACAATCTAATATTTTACATAAAATAAATTCTTTTAGAACAAAACCTTTTAATTAACAATTAAAAATTCTTATTAAACTACATTCTAAAACTACAAGAATTAAATTCTTAAAAATTGTTTTCAAAACAACTTATAAATAGATTAAACTTTTAGATTCAGGTTCCCCTAAATCTACTTTACTACAACTTACTCCCCTTTAGGCAATTGATGGATGATTTGTACCACTTTTAAATATTCTTCAAAAAAACATAAAAATTTTTTTACTGTCTTTTACAATTTCATAACAACTACCAAATTGTTAATCCAAAACTTTACTTATTGTAGGTCAAATTAAACTTAAAATATAAACTAAATATATATCTATTTTTCTAACTAAATAATTAACACCATTTTAAACCACAAGCATAAAATAAACGATCATACATAAGCCAATAAACCTAAGTAGTTAATGAGGGTTCTCAATTATTACTCAACCTCCAAAGATAATTTAAAATATCTGCCAAAATTCTTTCAGTTTAAAATCCACTTTACTCCTGAATTACTAAATCTTTGACTAATTAGGTACTAATCTAATTCGTTAATCAAACTTTCATTATATAATCTCCAAAACAAAAACATTAAAATTCCACCTAAAATGAAATAAAAACTTTCTACCTTATTATACACAAACAAAAATAAAGTATAAATTTTAATAGCATAGCCGATTATTCTGGAACTATTATAATACAAATAACTAATTGCCAAGGTAATTTTTCATTGCCTATTTAATAAATTACACCTAAATAATATCATTTTAAATATTCAAAAACCATAATCAAATTTTAAAATAAGATTAAAACCCTTTTATCGAAAACAAAATATACTTCAATTTATACTAAAATCTCTATAGAAATTTATTTTTAATTTTGAAAATTAATAGTTTAAATTAACTTAATTCTATAAAAAATCCTCTGATCCGAACCAAAAAACTTTATCCCTCCAATCATAATAACCACCCCCAAAATCCTTGAAATCACCGAAAAACACATAAAATAAAAAAACATCATAGCACTAAACTCGCCAAAAAACTTAATAAAAACTCTTATTATTAAAAATTCCAATGCAATTAAGACAAAAATAAATCGATATCACTTAAAAAATAACATCAACATTCTAATAAACAAAAAAATAATCTTAAACCCTCCGAAGAGCACCAGAAAATCTTAAAAAATAACTTACATAATTTATAAAAATTAATAAAACTAATACTAAATATATTAACAAACAAATATTTGAATCATAATAAAAAACCCTTAAAACTATCAACAAATTCTTACCAAACAAACCCAACCTTAACAATAACATTACTCTCACCAAAAAACCTAAAACCTTTAAATCAGAATTAAACTTTATAAACCTAGACATTCTAGAAAAATAAACCAAAATTACAAAAATACCCCTTAAAAACAACATTCTTACAAAGTAAGAAAACCACCTATAATTCGCAAAAGACATCAACGGCATTAACACCAACATCGATATAATCAAATAAAAACACCTTTTAATCGGATCGTTATTGATATACCTTATTAAACAAAAACCTAAACACAACAAACCCAAATACTCCACAGAATCACCTAACCTCTTTATCGTAAATAAATTATTCCACTAAACTAATGATTCTCTAACAATCTCAGCAAAAATCTTAGTAACCCAAATACAATATTTTTTATAAACTATATGCTGATATATATAAAAAATATTTTCATGATCTTTAAAGTATAATCCTTATTCCCTCACTTCTTTATTTTACCACCATAGAAGTGAGGATTATATAAATTTAAAGATCACTTCAATATTTGGAATTTCATTCATTTTTTTATTAAATATTATATAAAAATTGTTAATTTTTATATATTATATATATATATATATAATATAACATACGATATTTACATTTTTCCTAAATAGAATCTAAATCTTATAAATGCAAGTTATATATTTTATATTAAAATAAGATCCCAAAAAATTATAAATAAAAAAAAAACTATAATAACTACTCTATTGTACCCTAAAGAACTTATAAACATAACAAAAATTTTTCTAAAATTATTAAAAACAAAAAACAAACAATTTCCACCCTTGACAAGGCCTAAATCAAAAAATTTTAAATTAATACCCAAATAAGAAAATAATTTAGCAAAATAATCCACAAAAAATTTATAAACAATAAACTTTATAAACAGCTTAATAGCCAAATATATTGCCACCAACAAAGTTATTACATACAACAGAGGTAAATAAACATCCATATATAAAAAAACTCTAGGTAAAATAAATAAATTACTTCTCACTCACGACAAAAAAACAATTGAAAAAAAAACTAAAAGAAAACTATAAAAATTTAATAAATAACTAGTTCTAAACTCAATTACTCGTTTTGAAAACGACAAAAAAAACCTTTTTCACAATCGATAACTATACCCAAAAGTTAAAAATACAGAAATCACAAAAAAAATACTTAATCATAAATAAAAAAAATTATAAAAAAATATTTCAAGAATATAATCCTTTCTAATTATCCCCCTAGTAAACAACAAGCCGCATAAACAAAACAAAGTCACTAATAATTGTAACTGCACAAATAAAAACAAACTCCCATTGCTACCATAAAACCGTCCGTCTTGCTGACTATAATTTCTATGAATAAAATATCCCATTTGGATAAACAAACAACTTTTGAACAAAGCATGACTAACCAAATGCAAAAAAGAAACAAAATGTAATCCCAAACCCAATGTAAAAACCATAAATCCTATTTGTGATAATGTACTTAGGGCAACCACTTTCTTTATATCCTCCTCATATAGAGCAGCTAACCTAGAAAAAAACATAGTGAACAAACCAATAATTAATAAAACCTTTAAAAAACTATAACCCAAAACCAATAAATTAAAATTTATCAATAAAACTAAACCTGCAGTAACCAACGTACTTCTATGAACCAAAGAACTTACCGGCGTGGGAGCACTTATAGCCTTGGGTAATCAACCTCTAAAAGGAAATTGAGCTCTTTTAGTAAAAGAAGACAACAACAACAATACAACTATTCTATTAACAATTACAGTAAAAGTAAAAAAAAAAAAATTACCAAAAGCAAAAGTTGCTAAAAAACAAAATAAAAAATAATCACCTAAACGATTAGTTAAAGCAGTATTTATAGCCCCCAAATTACTATCTCAATTATTATAAAACAAAACCAAAAAAAATCTAGAAATACCTAGTAAATCCCATCTTAACAATATAGAAAAAGCAGAACTACTAAAAATTAATATCACCATTGAGCCTACAAAAATTATCAAAACCACCAAATAATAACCTATTATTAACTCCCCTATTATATAATAACTTCTAAAAATCAATACCCTTAATCTAATTACTATTAAAATAACAAAAAACAATAAGCTATTAAAAAAAAAATTTAACTTAACACTTAAAAACTCTCACTCAAACAAACTAAAACTAACAAAAAAAACTCCAAAAAAACAAAAAAACAACATTATAAGTAAAAACCCAACCATCAAAAAAACCAAAAAATTAATAAAACTATACAGCCCAAATTAATTTTCCATAAACTCATTCCATATAAAATCCACCCATAACAAAAAAAAACAATAACAAAAAACTTAATATAGAAGAAACATCAGAAACTAATAAACCCAAAAACATAACAATCTCCAAATCAAAAATAACAAACATTAATATGATAACAAAAAAATGAATACTAAAAGATCCTTGCACCTTCACCAACCTTAAAAACCCACTTTCAAAAGATCTAACTTTATTGACACCATCCTCTTTTAAATTTAAAAAAAAACTTAAACCATAAAGAGCAAAAATCAAAAATACAGAAAAAACAACTACTATAAACAAAACTCACAACAATAACTCAACCATTATGATCCTTGCACCTTCACCAACCTTAAAAACCCACTTTCAAAAGATCTAACTTTATTGACACCATCCTCTTTTAAATTTAAAAAAAAACTTAAACCATAAAGAGCAAAAATCAAAAATACAGAAAAAACAACTACTATAAACAAAACTCACAACAATAACTCAACCATTATTAAAAAAGTTTAAAACTTAATTAAATATTCCTTTCGTACTAATAAACTTAAAAAAACAATTAACAAGATAAACAATTCTATCTCACGATGAATTAAACTAATATCACGTTAAGTAAATCTAATAGAAGAACAGTCTAAAAACTTAAATCTTCTCCTCCTTAAACTACTTAGATACAACATCGATGTAAAACTTACCTTACCATTAGAACTGGATGAAGTATGATTTTCTGTTAACTCCGGAGTAATTTTTTATCTTAACATTAGATAAAAAAACTATATAATATTCTACCCTAGAAAATTTGATAATATTAATACAACAATATTAACAAAAAAATTTCCGAAGACTTATCTTTGTCCAATAGTAAAAGATATTTTTTAATCCTAAAAAAAATTCACCATAAAAAAAATAAATAACTAACCAATAACTTCATTCATACTGGAACTCATTAAAAGTACAAATAATTTTGCTACCTTAATGTCCTCACGCTAAGACTGCCGTTAAACCTTATCACTGGGCAGAAGCAAACTCTATAAAAGAATCTAAGTCTTTAAAAAACATTTGATTAAATATTTAATTAACAATTTATATTAAATTATAAAATAACCTAAGAAAAAAAGATACTAATATAAAAATTATTAATTTACTAAAGATATAATAAATAAACTCAACAAATTTTATTAAAATTTAACAATAGTTATAAAACTAAAAAAACTAATACTTCAAATTATAATCTATTAAATAAAAACAAAAAACTACAACTTTCTAATAGCCTAAACTACAAACTAATATACAGAGAAACGACATATCAACCCTAAAATTAATAATCTTTGTTTTGTTACAACAAAACCAAACAATTTTCTACTTCCCTATTTAATTTATTATTACTATAACATTCTCCTTTACTAGTATGCAATACTAAAAACTAAATAAATTAAATTAAAGCAATATATTTCTTACGTACCACAAACATATATTTTAAATAAACTAAATAGCTTTAAATTATTCAATAAAAGAATTACACCAACTTTTAAAACTTTCTATTAAAGAAACCTCAACAACAATAGGTATAAATCTATGATTAGCACCACAAATTTCTGAACACTGACCATAAAATACCCCCAACATTGGAAATCTATAACATAAAATTCTTAAAATACCCCTAAACGCATCTAATTTAACTGAAAGACTCGGCAACGCCCAAGAATGAATAACATCAGATGACGTAATACAAAAACGCATACTTGTATCAACAGGCAAAACACAACGATTATCTACCTCCAACAACCGTGGCTCACCTAAACTTAATAAATCTACAGTCTTTATATAAGAATCAAACTCCAAACCAGGAATATCACTAAACTCATAACTTCAATATCACTGATGTCCTACTACTTTAACCGTCAAATTTCTATCTAAATCCATTAAACCATAATAATATAAAATACTTAATGATGGGACCATCTGCATTAATAAAATTAAAGTAGGAAAAACTCTACACAACAACTCTCCCATCTGATACTCAACCTTCTTAAATTTATAATAAAAAACCCCAAAACCTAATAAAATAAAACTACAAGAAACAAAAACTAACACACCCAATAACAAACTACAATTAAAATTATGAAACCAATCAATATAACTTATAAACAAACTATTAGAAAAATTCAAATTATAACCTTGAAAAAAATTAATTAATTCTTATAACCTTATGATTGGAAATCAAAAATACTTAAACTATACTAAAGAATCGCAAAGATTAAACCCAACTATTGACAATAGATTATACTTATTATACTAAACCTTTATAATAAGAGTTTCCACCAAAAGGGTATGAACCTAATAGACTAATAATTATCCTACCTTACTAAAACCTTTAACCTTTTAATTTGCAATTAAAAATACTCAAATATACTAAAGACTTTAATTTTTTAATGAACTACATCTAAAATAAATATCCGACTGATAACTATGACCAAAAACATACATTCTATAACTATATTCAGGACTTCTATTATAAAAATTATCAAATATAACCACCCGATAACTAAAAATTGATTCCAACAATAAAAAAACAAACATAAACATAGCAAAAATACTTAACAAAGAACCGTAAGAAGAAATAATATTTCACACAGAATATACATCAGAATAATCAACATACTTACGTGGAAAACCATGTAAACCCGCAAAATGTAGAGGAAAAAAAGTTAAATTTACACCTACAAACATCAAAAAAAATACCACTCACATATACAACTTATTATATACAAAACCTGTCATAAAACTTCACCATAAACTAATACCAGCAAAAATACCAAAAACTGCACCCAAACTTAAAACGTAATGAAAATGCCTTACCACATAATAAGTATCGTGCAAAATAATATCTAATCTTGAATTAGAAAGCAAAACACCAGTTAAACCACCAATAGTAAACAAAAAAATAAATCCTAACACCCACAACAATAAAGGATGAAATAACATTTTTATACCAAATATAGTAGCCAACCAACTAAACACCTTAACACCTGTAGGAACAGCAATTACCATAGTAGCCGCAGTAAAATAAGCACGTGAATCTAAATCCATTCCTACCGTATACATATGATGAGCCCAAACCACACAACCAATTAAACCAATACTTAAAATAGCATAAACTATACCTAAATACCCAAAAACCTCCTTTTTCCCTGTTAAATATAAAGTAGACTGACTAATAATACCAAAAGCAGGTAAAATTAATACATAAACCTCAGGATGACCAAAAAATCAAAATAAATGTTGATAAATTAAAGGATTACCCCCCGAACTAGGATCAAAAAAAGAAGTATTCAAATTACGATCAGTCAACAACATAGTAATCGCCCCCGCCAGAACTGGTAATGACAAAACTAATAAAAAAACAGTAACAAAAACAGCTCAAACAAACAACCTTATATGTTCCAAAGAAATAGAACTCCTACGCATATTCTTAGTGGTACATATAAAATTAATACCCCCCAAAATAGATCTTAAACCCGCACAATGAAGACTAAAAATAGCTAAATCAACCCTTCTACCTACATGACCTAAAGTACTTAAAGGAGGGTAAACAGTTCAACTAGTACCACTCCCCATATCAACAAACCTAGAATCCAAAATTAAAAACATAGAAGTTGGCAATAACCAAAACCTTAAATTATTTAAACGTGGAAACCTTATATCTGGAGCCCCCAACATTAACGGTAATATTCAATTACCAAAACCACCAATTATAGATGGCATTACCATAAAAAAAATTATTAAAAAAGCATGAGCCGTAATAATAGAATTATATAGCTGACCATTAGCCAACAACAAACCTGGCTTTGACAATTCCAAACGAATTAACAAAGACAACCCAGTACCAACCATACCTGACCACAAACCAAAAAGAAAATACAACGTTCCAATATCTTTATGATTAGACCTCTCTAACCAAACCGAAAGACCCCCTTGATACTTTTTATATAT